GGAATTCATGGAATAATCCATTTTCATGGAATAATGAATTAAGGAAGAAAGGATATGAGTCTACCGCTTACAAGAAAAGATCTCATGATAGTCAATATGGGCCCTCAACACCCATCAATGCATGGTGTTCTTCGACTGATCGTTACTCTCGATGGTGAAGATGTTATTGATTGTGAACCCATATTAGGCTATTTACACAGAGGAATGGAAAAAATCGCGGAAAACCGATAGGAGACGAGGGAGATAGAGAGATGGTAGCGAGAGAGATAGAGAGATGGTAGAAGGGGATAGGAAAGAGGAAGGGATACGGTAATTGCTTAGGCAAGAAGTTAAAAAAGAAAAAAGAATAAAAATATGGATACATAACATAAAAAAAAGAATAAATAAGATGAGATTCGCCCTCCTCCTACATATTTAATTTCTTCTCCTATACAAAAACTAACAAGACCCACCCCATTAGTAATTCCATCAATGACACCTTTATCAAAAAACTCCGTGAGTTCCGTTAATCCTCTTATACCGAGAGTAAAGACCCTAGTATAGAAAATATCTATATAACCGCGATTATATGACCAACTGTATATCTTTTTTTTTACTTTACCAAAAAATGCCTTTTTCGGACTTTCCTTGTAAAAGGAATTTTGTAAATCCAAATTCTGAAAAAAAGAATAAGCGGATCCATAGAAGATATATGCGATGAATAAACCGAAGATAGCTAGACTTACAGAAGAAATTGCATTAGTAATAAATTCATATGAATTTATAGAAGAATTAGAACTTTCCTGGGTAAAGTTTATTGAGGGAGTTAACCACTTTGATAATATGGTTAACCCCGCTATTCCATTATCCGTCGCTCCATTATCAAAAGAGATTCCTATGAATCCAATGAAGAAAGTAAAAAGCAGTAATATAAGAAGAGGAAATAACATAGTATTTCCCGTTTCATGTGGATAGGCAAAAGTTTTTTTAGCCCCAAAGGACGTACTAAAGCATCCTATCCTATTTGTTGTATTACCTTGCATTTTTGGTATATTTTGTGAAAAAAAAGAAACTCCACTCTTTGTTGTTGATAAAACGAAATCCCCATTCACTCCTTTGGGTATCCTTTTTCCCCATAAGGATATTGAATACAAGGGACCCTCTTTAGTGCTACTATAATTTTGAAAATGAACGCGCAAATACCCATCAAATGTAAGTAAATAGATCCGAAACATATAAAAGGCAGTTAATCCTGCAGTAAAGGAGGCTATTATTCCAAAAAAGGGCGAATACAACCAACTATTACTAAGGATCTCATCTTTGGACCAAAAGCAAGCAAGAGGTGGAATACCACAAAGAGAAAGTGTCCCCCATAAAAAAGTGGATCTTGTAATTGGAATATATTTTCTTAAACCCCCCATAAGAACCATATTCTGACTTTTATCTGGTGAATATCCAACAAGAGGTTCCATTGAATGAATAATGGATCCGGATCCCAAGAACAATAAAGCTTTTGAATAAGCATGAGTGATCAAATGAAATAAAGCAGCTTGATAAGAACCTATACCTAGAGCTAACATCATATAACCCAATTGAGACATTGTAGAATAGGCTAAACTTCTTTTAATATCTCTCTGAGCAAGAGCTAAAGTAGCTCCTAAGAAGAGTGTTATTGTACCTACTAAAGAAATTAAACTCATTATCAAAGGTAGAGATATGAAAAGAGGAAGAAGTCGAGCTAGAAGAAAAATACCCGCAGCAACCATAGTTGCTGCGTGTATAAGAGCCGAAATGGGAGTGGGTCCTTCCATAGCATCGGGTAACCATACGTGAAGAGGGAATTGTGCGGATTTCGCAACTGCACCAAGGAATAATAAAAAAGCACACAAAGTAGTAAGTAAAGAGTTAATTCCATTATTAGGAATCCAGTTATTAGCTATTTTGAACAAATCCCTAAACTCTAAACTACCCGTTATCCAAAAAAAACCTAAAATTCCTAATAATAGACCAAAATCCCCTACACGATTAGTTACAAAAGCTTTTTGACAAGCACTCGCTGCGAGTGGTCGTGTAAACCAAAAGCCTATCAATAAATAGGAACACATTCCTACGAGTTCCCAAAAAAAATAAATTTGTATTAAATTGGAGCTAGTAACCAATCCCAGCATGGAAGTATTGAAAAAACTTATATAAACAAAAAATCTCAAATACCCTTCATCGTGAGACATATAACCGTCACTATAAATAAGAACCAGGATTCCTACAGTAGTAATTAGTATTAACATAATAGAAGTAAGCGGGTCAATCAAGTATCCAAATTCTAAAGAAAAATCATTATTCACGGTCCAAGACCATAGATATTGATAGATAGAACTTCCATTTATTTGTTGAATAGACAGTTGAACTGAGAATACCATAGCTATACTTAACAGTAAAACACTAGGAAAAGCCCATATGCGACGAAGATTTTTTGTTGCTGTCGGAATAAAAAAAAGGCCAAATCCCATTGACATAATAACTGGAAGTGGGAGAAGAGGGATTACCCATGCATATTGATATGTATGTTCCATAAGAAAAGAAGTTGAAATTTTTACTTGAAATTTTTACTTTAATTTTTCGATAAAATAAAATTGTTTCCGATTCACCAAACCAATTCTTATCTCTTTCTGAAGGAATAAATAAAAAGAATAAGAAAAAAACTGGAATTCTTAATTTTTCCAAAATTTATTTCATTGAGATAATCAAAAATTAAAGATGGGTTGAATTGGTTAAATTCAAAAAGTTAATAAAATAAGTTCGTTACCCAGTTATTACCTAAATAAGGATATTTATTAAAATAAAAAAAAAAGTGGAATCTTTTTACTTTCTATTCATTTTGAGATTTCTTTAAAACAAAGATGAAGCAGCTGTCTTGTTTCGTAACTGATTGATTGAATTCCAATGAAAAGAAAACCCATGTTTATAAAAAATTCTCAAATAGTTCTTACTGAAATATAGAACTCAAATCCTAATGACTATAATTACCTAAGTTTTATAATATCTTGTTTAAGAGACTCAGGATTTTTTGTTTTGATGGGTATTCCATTATGGAATACCATATCTGAACTTAATTAACTATTTGGATTTTCCCTTCTTTTTATCCACCGGTCTTATACAGGGGATACACTTCCGTACCGTATATCTATATATGGAGTATACTTGATATATAAATATCTATAAATAGATTTAAAGGGGAAACCTTTCTATATATTCTATATTATTAGAACAAAGTATAAAATATATACGGAAAAAAATTTTTAAAATTCTTGTCTTATCCGCATTAGACAAAATTAAGTAAAAAATAATTGAGAATTTCAGTATCTTTCAGTATCTAAGTATAAATACTAAGAAAAAGAAGAAAGAAGGATTGATTTGCCGGAATAGATGTCTTTCACATACAACTAGAAAAAACTAATTTCCTTTTTGAATGGCAGTTCCAAAAAAACGTACTTCAATGTCAAAAAAGCGTATTCGTAAAAATATTTGGAAGAAAAAAACTTATTTTTCCATAGTACACTCTTATTCTTTAGCAAAATCAAGATCATTTTCCAGCGGGAATGAACATCCAAAACCAAAGGGTTTTTCGGGGCAACAACAACAAACAAACAAATAATAAGGTTTTGGAATAATCTGAATTGACCTATCAAAAAAGTATTCCAATTACTTAAATATGAATAATTTGGATTAATTAATTAATGTACTTTTATGTGTCGAATTACTCGGTACAATATTCTTAGAACAAATCCCTTTGATATATAGAATCAAAGTTTTGGTATACTGTGTGCTAAGTATTCTTTTACTATCAATGATCAATGAATTTTTCATAATAGAATTCTCCCATTTTCATAATAAAATGGGAGAATTCTATTATGAAAAGTGGAGTATTCTTGCAATAGGACTTACCACTTCCATTTTCTCCAAAATCATTGGTTTAAGGTTAGTAAAGTAAATCCTATTAATACGAGCATAAAGACTTTCATTCTCTAAATTTTTCCTTTTATTGAAAGAATTTTCAAAATTTAAGGGAGAATTTTAAAAAAATTAGTTCTATATTGCACAACTTATAAAAAAAGTAGTTCCAACTCTTTCAAGGAGCCTTTCTATTAGGCACAGCAAGAGTTTATTGTAAAAAAAAAATCGCAACGATACTACCAAACGAAGTCTATTTTAATGAAGACTCTAATGTTCCTAAATTTTATAGACTTTCCCAATCTCGACGATTCGCGAGATAATAGCTATTATTCTTTTAAGTTATCCATTATTTGAAGTTAGCCGCCATGGTGAAATTGGTAGACACGCTGCTCTTAGGAAGCAGTGCTCAAGCATCTCGGTTCGAATCCGAGTGGCGGCATTCTCGAAAAAGAATACAATAGATTAGAAAATGGATTCAATTCGAAATTTACAATTTTGTAATGGGACCTTCCCCTTATGCTATTTGCAACTTTAGAACATATACTAACTCATATCTCTTTCTCAACCATTTCTATTGTGATTACGATTCATTTGATAACCTTATTAGTTCGTGAACTTGGGGGATTACGTGATTCGTCAGAAAAAGGAATGATAGTTACTTTTTTCTCTATAACAGGATTCCTAGTTTCTCGTTGGGCTTCTTCGGGACATTTTCCATTAAGTAATTTATATGAGTCATTGATCTTCCTTTCATGGGCTCTGTATATTCTTCATACCATTCCTAAGATACAGAACTCTAAAAATGATTTAAGCACAATAACTACGCCAAGTACTATTTTAACGCAAGGCTTTGCCACATCGGGTCTTTTAACTGAAATGCATCAATCCACAATACTAGTACCTGCTCTACAATCTCAGTGGTTAATGATGCATGTCAGTATGATGTTACTAAGCTATGCAACTCTTTTGTGCGGATCCTTATTATCTGCCGCTATTCTAATCATTAGATTTCGAAATAATTTCCATTTCTTTTCTAAAAAGAAGAAAAATGTTTTACATAAAACATTTTTGTTTAGTGATTTTTATGCAAAAAGAAGTGCTTTAAAAAGCACCTCTGTTCCTTCATTTCCGAATTATTACAAATATCAATTAACGGAGCGTTTGGATTCTTGGAGTTATCGTGTCATTAGTCTAGGATTTACCCTTTTAACCATAGGTATTCTTTGTGGAGCAGTATGGGCTAATGAGGCGTGGGGATCCTATTGGAATTGGGATCCTAAGGAAACTTGGGCATTTATTACTTGGACCATATTTGCAATTTATTTACATAGTAGAACAAATCAAAATTGGAAGGGTACAAATTCGGCACTTGTAGCTTCGATAGGATTTCTTATAATTTGGATCTGCTATTTTGGTATCAATCTATTAGGAATAGGTTTACATAGTTATGGTTCGTTTACATTAACACCTAAATGATTACATAAAATAAAACCTTCATGAAATGAACCTTTTTACTTTTTTGTTTTATTTGAGAACCCCTTGAACGCCTTCTCAAAGGGTTCTCAAAAATGCAAGATAGATCTAATTATACTTTTTACTTTTTTCTGCATTAATAGAGCGGACTAGTAAAAAAAACTATTTAGGATAATAATTGGATAAGAGAGCCTCTACTCTGTCAACGGATAGAGAGAGAACTAAATCTGGATAAATACCAATACCTATTACTGGTAAAAAGATACAGATTAAAATAAAGAGTTCTCGTGGTCCAGAATCCACAAAATTTGCGTTTGGAACATTAAATAGCTTGTATCCATAGAACATCTGGCGTAACATAGATAATAAATAAATAGGGGTTAATATCATTCCAATTGCCATTACAAAAGTAATTAGCATTTTTGGCATTAACAAAAATTTTGGACTAGTAATTAGTCCAAAAAAGACTACTAATTCGGCGACAAAACCACTCATTCCTGGTAAGGCAAGAGAAGCCATTGAAAAGCTACTAAACATAGTAAAAATTTTCGGCATTGGGATAGATATTCCCCCCAGTTCTTCGAGATAAACAAGACGCATTCTATCAGAAGCCGTTCCTGCCAAGAAAAAAAGTGTAGCACCAATAAATCCATGGGATAATATTTGTAAAATAGCCCCATTGAGTCCAATGTTGGTTATGGAACCAATTCCTATAATTATGAAACCCATGTGAGATACAGAGGAATAGGCTATTCTTTTTTTGAAATTTCGTTGACCAAGAGAAGTTGAAGCTGCATAGATTATCTGGATCGCTCCTATTATTACCAACCAGGGCGAAAATAGATAATGAGCATGAGGTAACAATTCCATGTTGATACGAATCAATCCATATGCTCCCATCTTTAATAAGATTCCCGCTAAAAGCATACATGTACTATAATGCGCTTCCCCATGGGTATCTGGTAACCACGTATGTAGGGGTATAATCGGCAATTTGACAGCATAAGCAATAAGGAAGCCAAAATATAAAAGTATTTCCAAGGTTGTCGGGTATGATTGATTAATTAATCTTTCCAAATCTAATCCTGGTTCGTTGGAACCATATAAGCCCATACCCAGAACTCCGATTAAGAAAAAAATGGAACCGCCTGCAGTATACAAAATAAACTTTGTAGCTGAATATAGACGCCTCTTCCCCCCCCACATGGATAAAAGTAAGTAAACAGGAATTAATTCTAACTCCCACATGATAAAAAAAAGTAAAAGGTCTCGCGAAGAAAATAATCCTATTTGACCACTATACATTGCGAGCATCAGGAAATAGAATAATCGCGAATTCCGGGTAACTGGCCAAGCTGCTAAAGTAGCTAAAGTAGTGATAAATCCTGTCAATAAAATGGATCCTACTGAAAGTCCATCGATTCCCAATCTCCAGTGGAAATCGAGTATATCTATCCATTTATAATCCTCCTTTAGTTGGATTAAGGGATCCTCCAGTTGGAAATGATAACAGAATGCATAAGTCATTAGAAGGAATTCTAATAAACAAATAGATATAGTATACCACCTAACGATTTTGTTTCCCCTATGAGGTAAAAAGAAAATTAATGAACCTGCAAATATCGGCAAAACAACAAGTATTGTTAACCAAGGAAAATAACTCATGATAAAGTGATAAAGACAAGATACGTTTTGACCAGAAAAGCCCGTGCTCGATTATTTCGAGCACAGGCTTCTTCGGTAAAGAGGAATCAGACGATTCGAATGAAGTTTTTTGTAACGTATCAATCAATAAGATAGAGCCATGCTACGGGTTGTTTCAGGCCCTAAATAAACGCGGACACTTAAAAAATCTGTCGGGCAGGCGGATTCGCATCTCTTACAACCCACACAATCTTCGGTTCTCGGCGCGGAGGCTATTTGCTTGGCTTTACATCCATCCCAGGGTATCATTTCTAATACATCTGTTGGACAAGCTCGTACACATTGAGTGCATCCTATACATGTATCGTAAATTTTTACGGAATGTGACATTGGATCTATAAATTTTTCTTTTCAACATAAAATTTTTCGATCTGGTAAAAATGAAATTAGTACTATCATGAGTCATATGTATTGTAGACACCAGACGAAGCAATGGTTTATCCAAACTTCAAAAATAATAATCAATTTTTTAATCCGTTTGTGAGAAAGCGTGAAAAAAGCCAAGAGACTTGAATTTTGGACTTCAATAATAAGAATTATACGAATTGGACATACGAATTCGAATTAGCCAATAAATTGGCTATCGTCTTTTCAATATAAATTATTGCAATATTCAAATTGCAATATCAATGAATTACAAAAATTCATTTAAGTGAAAAAGAATACTATGCAATAACCTACTTAAAAAAATGTATATTCTCAAATAATACTAAGAAAATAATATTAATTTTTATTCATCTTAATATTCAATATTATTATATATGCACCTTTGTTTAGAGGATTGTATGTCTAATTATTCAATAAATTAGATTGATTGATACGAGTTGATTTCCTATTACGATGGATGGAAGAAAGAATGGATAGTCCAATAGCGGCCTCAGCAGCCGCAAGGGCTATCACAAAAATTGCGAAAATGTCTCCTTTTAATTGGCGACTATCAAATAGATCAGAAAATGTTACGAGATTTAGATTAATTGAATTCAGTATAAGTTCAAGGCATATTAGAGCTCTAACCATGTTTCGGCTTGTGATCAATCCATAGATACCAATCGAAAATAAATAGACACTCAAAAAAAGTACATGCTCAAACATCATTAATTAACTCCTTATCAATCTCGATTCATTTCAATATGAGGACAAGAATTGAACCGATTCAATTAATTACAATAGAACAATTACACAACAAAAGAGAAAAAAAGAAGGTATTTGTTGGCAGTAGATCAGTTTTACTAAATCAAAATTGTGATTCTTTAGTTATTTATTTTAGATTTCCAATTCTTAGAATTTTTACTATTTTTAAGTTTTCTTATTGCCGAGCCATAGTAATTGCACCTATTAAAGAAACTAAAAGAATTATGGAAATGAGTTCAAACGGAAGATAAAAATCGGTTGCTAAATGAATCCCAATTTGTTGAACATTATTTATGAGACCCTGTTCTACTATTTGGTTTGATCTTGTAGTCCAAAGAATTCCATACCAGGACGTATCTGGGATAGTAGTCATTAGTGAAAAAACAATAGTTATACAAACTAGTGAAGTGAATCCATCTCCAATAGTCCAATAATTCTTATCTTTAGACCATTCTGAGCCATTTACAAACATTACAGCGAATATGATCAAGACATTTATGGCTCCCACATAAATAAGAAGTTGTGCCACAGCTACAAAGTAGGAATTTAATAAAAAATAGAATAAGGATATACAAACAAGAACTAATCCCAGCGAAAAGGCAGAATAAATGGGGTTGGTAAGTAATACTACTCCTAGACCCCCTAGTAAAAGAACAAATCCCCCAAATAGCATAAGAATCTCATGTATTGGTCCAGGTAAATCCATTATGGATAAAAAGAAATTAATAGTATAAAATTTTTCATGAACTGACTAAAACTAAAGGATTCAAGGAAGGCAAAAGGGATTAGGATATTTTTTTTTGTGTATAAGCTGTATAGTTAGAAATTATATCACGAAAATCTAGTCTGATTTAAAATACTAAAAAATTTCCAATAAGCAGTAGTTATTCGTTTTTCTTTATAGTTAGTAAAGGATTATTCTTTTTTTATAACAAAAAGAAAAGAAAAAATACGAGTTTAGTAATCAGTAATCGTTCTTGAATTCGAAGATTTATCTTCGTCTATTTTACTTTTAGTCGAATTTCTAATTGTTTGAATTGTGTAATCTTCCATTATGGAGATCGGTAATCGACTTAAAGCAATTTGATTGTAATTCAATTCATGACGATCATAAGTAGAAAGTTCATACTCTTCAGTCATTGATAAACAGCTTGTCGGACAGTACTCAACACAATTGCCACAAAATATACAAACTCCGAAATCAATACTATAATTAAGCAATTGTTTCCTTTTAATATCCTTTTCGAATCTCCAATCTACAACGGGTAGATCTATCGGACATACGCGAACACATACTTCACAAGCAATACATTTATCAAATTCAAAGTGGATTCGCCCCCGGAAACGCTCTGGTGTAATTGATTTTTCGTAAGGGTAGTGAATCGTTATAGGTAAACGATTTGTGTGGGATAAGGTAGTTATGAAACTTTGACCAATGTACCTTGTAGCACGTATTGTTTGTTGACCATAACTCATGAACCCAGTTACCATAGGGAACATATTCATTCTAAATATCTATGAAAAAGATATGTTTCTTTCTCTTGTTTGAGAGAGCTTTTGTGTTGAAAATATTCTTACTGTTATTGTATTATCTTATTTATAGTGAAACAAGTTGGGAAGAGGTTGTTAATAAGAGATTGCCCAGGGAAATAGGTAAAAGAAATTTCCATCCAAGATTTAATAACTGATCCATTCTCATCCTGGGTAAAGTCCATCTTATTGTGATAGAAATGAAGAGAAATAAATAAGCTTTAGTTAATGTAATAAAGATACCTATTGTCATTTCCAAAATTCCAACTGCGTTATTCATTTGGAAAAAATCAAAAAAGGATATATAGGGAATAGATAAATTCCACCCGCCTAAGTAGAGAACTGTTACAAATAAAGAGGAAACTAATAAATTGAGGTAAGAAACAAGATAAAATAAACCATATTTTATACCGGAATATTCGGTTTGATAACCTGCTACTAATTCTTCCTCCGCTTCTGGTAAATCAAAGGGTAATCGTTCACATTCTGCCAAAGAAGAAATTAGAAAAACTAGAAAACCTATAGGCTGACGCCAAATATTCCACCCAAAAAAACCATACTTTGACTGTGCTTCAACTATATCAACTGTACTTGAACTGTTAGATAATCATAGTCGACGATAACATCACAGTTCCCACCGCTATTCCAAAACCGTACGTGAAACCTTAGCTTCATACGGCTTCTCTATGATCAGAAAAAAGAGAGGACTGTTTCCTTTTGTTATTAGCCCCCGGAGCGTAGATAGAATTAGGTAAAATAAAATAGATTGGAAAGTCCTAAATTAGACCAAAGTAATTCCGTCTGCTAGAATAAGAAAAAGCGCTTCTGAATTGATCTCATCCTTTATATTTTTAATATAATAAATTTATTTCTTTGTTCAGTAATAACTTAATCTTGGAATAAAACACTTGTTATAGGAATTAAATTAATAAATGAAAAGATTTGGGTATTAGTTCAAAAGGAATTCTCTATGAATATGGATAGAGGGAGGAAATAATTCCAATTTTTTTGTATTGCACTCTACATCTTTTGTCCTACTCTTCTTTCCCTGGGTAGGGGAGGGGGTATTTAAAAAGAAAAAAAGGGGTAAAGGGTTAATTCGTTCTTTATAGCCATTTCCTTAACAAGTGAATGGGAACATACTCTGGATCGGAATCCGAAGAAAGTACTACTTGATAATTTCCACTAATTTCAAGTCCTTATTATGATTCCTTTTATGGGGAAAAATCTCTAATATCTTAGATTCCCCATTTCTAATCCTTTATGTACTTTAGTGTTCCTAACCCTTCACTAACTTTTGATGGATTCTTCTTATGCTTATAAGTTATAGTAATAACTAGGAATATTCTAGTAATGGAATTCCATATCGCGAATCCTTTATTCTTGCCCGCTTCAAGATATGATGACTAATTAAAAAATATCAACCTTGGGATAAAGAGTTTACACTGCTTATGTTTACTTCAACTTTTTTCTTGTACGTAGGAAATGAGATTTTTTCTTTTTACTACAAATTTATAAGCAGTTTTGTTTCACTCATATAGCTATCTAGTTTAACTTACCAACCCGAATACAGAATAAGAAAAGGAAGATAAATAGTTAATTGATTTTATAGGAAAAAGATCCTATTTTAACGAATCACACGTAGAGATATTGCTAGAACACAAAAAGTTAATGGTATTTCATAACTAATGGATTGAGCAGCAGCTCGTAGACCGCCTAAAAAAGAATATTTATTATTTGAGCTATATCCTGCCATAAGAAGACCAATAGGGGCAATACTTGAAATGGCAATCCATAAAAAAACACCAATACTAAGATCGGCTAAAACAAAATGATATCCCAAAGGGATAACTAAAAAACTTAATAAAATTGATATGACTGCTATAGAGGGTCCAATGCTAAATAAAGGAATATCTCCTCGGGATGGTAGGATATCCTCTTTTAAAAGTAGCTTAGTCCCATCTGCTATAGCTTGAAGCAGTCCCAAGGGGCCCGCATATTCAGGACCAATACGTTGTTGTATCGACGCAGATATTTCTCTTTCTAACCACACAATTACGAGTACCTCTATTGTGATTCCCAAAAGCAGGGTCAAAATGGGTAGAATCGATATGAGTCCATAGACTTCTTTTAATAATTCCAATTTCGAAAAAGAATTGATAGTTTCTACTTCTACCCTATCTATTATCATTTCAACGATCAACTTCTCCCATAATGATATCTATACTACCTAATATCGTCATGATATCAGCCAATTTCATTTTTTTAACTAGTTGAGGAAGAATTTGCAAATTAATAAAACCGGGTGGACGAATTTTCCATCTCCAGGGGAAAAGGCTATCATCTCCTACTAGATAAATTCCTAATTCACCTTTGGGGGCTTCCACTCTTACATAAAGCTCTTGCTTTGACAATTCAAAATTGGGTGAAGGTTTTTTACCAAGAAATCGATATTCAAAATCATTCCATTCGGAATTCTTTGCTTTCTTAAAGCGTCGCACTTCTAAATTCTCATAAGGGCCTCCAGGAATTTTTTCTACCGCTTGTTGAATTATTTTAATCGATTCTCTCATTTCACTGACTCGTACTAAATAACGAGCTAACGAATCCCCTTCTTTTTGCCATTGGACTTTCCAATCAAATTGGTTGTAACATTCATAAGGATCCACTTTACGAAGATCCCATTGTATTCCAGAAGCTCGTAACATAGGTCCCGATAAGCCCCAATTTACTGCTTCTTCTCCACTAATAAAACCTACTCCCTCCACTCGCTCTAAAAAAATGGGATTCTGTGTAATAAGTTGTTGATATTCAACAACTCCGCGTAAAAAATAATCACAGAAATCTAAACATTTATCGATCCATCCATAAGGTAGATCCGCGGCTACTCCTCCGATGCGAAAGTAATTGTGCATCATTCGCATACCTGTAGCAGCTTCAAAAAGATCGTATATTAACTCTCTCTCTCTAAAAATATAGAAAAAAGGGGTCTGTGCGCCCAGATCAGCCATAAAAGGCCCAAGCCATAACAAGTGAGAAGCTATACGGCTCAACTCTAACATAATTACCCTAATATAGCTGGCTCTTTGGGGTATTTGAATATTCTCCAAGAATTCTGGTGCATTTACCGTTATTGCTTCTGTAAACATAGTAGCTAAATAATCCCACCGTGTTACATAAGGTAAGTATTGTATAATAGTTCGGTTTTCCGCGATTTTTTCCATTCCTCTGTGTAAATAGCCTAATATGGGTTCACAATCAATAACATCTTCACCATCGAGAGTAACGATCAGTCGAAGAACACCATGCATTGATGGGTGTTGAGGGCCCATATTGACTATCATGAGATCTTTTCTTGTAAGCGGTAGACTCATATCCTTTCTTCCTTAATTCATTATTCCATGAAAATGGATTATTCCATGAATTCCTCAAAAGGAGGCTCATCAAAATGCAAAATCTAAGACTACTATAAGACTACTAATAAAATAAGAAAAAAATTCGAACGATTAAATTACTGCTCCCGAATATTCAACTGACTGATTAATTTCTTATAACGTACTCTATTTTTCTTTGCCAAATAAGCTAACAAACGTCGACGTTTTCCCAAAAGTATTCGTAGACCTCTTTCGGATGAAAAATCTTTTTTGTGTAATTCCAAATGTGAAGCAAGTCTCCGTATCTTATTGGTGAAACTGAATACTTGAAATTCAACAGAACCCCTGTTTTCTTCTTTTTCTTCTTTAACCATAAATCCCACAATTTTTCTACCTCCTTTCTTTTTCATATATTTTTCTGATCAGGAAAAATAAAAAATTATGTCAGTTATTTTGAAGTTATTCTAATCTCGTACACACAAAAATTTGCAATTATTCATCTACTACTGGAATTTGGATTGATTTTATCAATGCAAATTGGATTTGGATAGAAGAGTACATTCTTTCTAATATTTTAGATAGAAGAAACATTTCTTCTATCTAAAATATTAGAAAGAATTTTGCTGATTTATTTATTGCTATATCCAATTTATGGAATTGATACACCATTTAATTGATATCATTTAGCAAAATGAAACACAGCATATGCATCCATCTTTCGGCTCGAGAATTTCACGGGATAGAGATATGGTATAAGAAATAGGCTATTAAGTAACTCTAAATGAATTGTGGATACATCTGTATCCTTAACATACTGAAACGATTGCCATTATTCGTATCAAACCAATAGCTATTCATACAAGCGAAATCTTCTAATCAATGGTGGGCCAATAATGCATTTTTTTGCATATGTATTAAGACGCTTGGCCTGATTTCGAAATTGTCCAGAGTTTTATATGTTGTTTTCATTGCAAAATGATGGGTCTCCTTCCGTAACTTTCCAATTACGAGTACGAGAATTGAAAGACATGAAAATTCTCAATTCTCTACGGCGTCTAGGAGATAGATAGAATATTTTCAGGAACAAGAAAATCAGAAGAATCTTTCTCTCTATTCACTACCATTCTGCGTCTTCGACTTCTATTAGTTTCTTTTCCTCTTTAATCCAATAGCTATAGTTTGATCTAAGAATCCATTTCTCAAAGTAATGGAAACCATTCTCTTATAGTATAGGAAATGGTTCAAAATCGCTATTGCACCTTTTAGGTATCGTGAAAAGTGATACCTGTGAAGATCGTGCATTTCCGTCAAATTCGGATCCGTTTTTCGAGTCCATGATATAACCAAATTGGGTGGATCCTCCACCCGTTTAGCTAAGAAAGAATAGATACAGAGGTAGATAATAGATCGATATGAAGATCATGAGCTGCCCCATAATGAAACCGCCAGTAGTCGCGAATATCTCCTTCTTCCCTAATCCAAGATTGGAGAAAGAAGATCTAAGAGGGACCTATGGAGAATGTGTTCAGAAATCCATAATAGAGTCCGACCACAACGACCGAATTAATTATCCTCCTCGAGAAACTTAGACTACTAAATAGAAAAGATTTTAAAATCATGGCATGGGTCTCCTTTTTTTCTTTCTTTAGAGTTTTCTATATGCACAATTTCTCGATGTTTCGATGAGAATTTCTTGACTTTCCATATATAGAAAGAGATAGACTATAAATGACATCTCTTATGTCAATAAGACCAAAGGGATGGATATTAAATGATAGGAAGTGCTAGGAAGTGAAATAGAATGAAATAGATCCACTTTCTTTGGGCTTCCCTATGAAATGAGGCATGGAACGGAGTC